CCCTAGACCTAGCCTCTCCATGGGGACCCCCCCCTTCCCCCCCAGCATATTTTTATTAATGCTTTAAGGGTATGTACAATATGCATCGCACTCTCCGCCACATCAGACAGTCCATGAAATGTAGGACACCCCACATCATACGCTATGACCCTCCACAAACAGCCCAAACATTATCTCCAAAACGGACCTCATACGGCCAACACACCCACCAGAGACATTCTTGTTTCAGGTACCATATAGCCCAAATGCTCCTACCTACAGCCAAGCCGCAAGCGTCACCCAAAGACCCAGGAACTTATCTACTATACCCTACACCCAACCAAGAGGACGAGGGAATATCCTAGTACACCTTTGCATTCCCCTAGACCACTGAATTCGCCCACCTCCTAGGTAGAATCCTTCTCCAACAGCCTTCAAGCACTCCCAAGCCAGAGAACATGGTTATCTATTGATCGCGCTTCTCACGAGAACCGAGCTACTCAACGTCAGATATACCCTACGTTATTGCCCTGCAGGCGCATACATTTAATAAACTTGCTCTTTTGCGCTAGTGGTTGTAACTTCAGGAACATAACCTCCACACATCCTTCCTTCTTGCTCTTCACTGATACAAGTGGTCGGTTGAATAATCCTCCTTACTCTCATTATCCCGGCATACCGACCTCCTACACTTGTTTTTTTTCGGCGTCTCTTCAATAAGCCCCTCAAGTGCAGCGCAGGTGTTATCTTCCTCTTGACATGTCCATCACATGACTACCGCGCATATGAATCCCCTAACACCTGGAATGTCATGGTCTGCGGATAAGGTCGTCTCAAACTTAGCACTGATGCACTTTGACCCCATTCATGGAGTGCGCGCTAATCACCTCTAGACAACAAATAGTGTAATGGTTGCCGGACATAAAAATTATTATTTCATCTGCTAGGAACTGTCATTTAAACCTAGCTTTACGCATCTTTTTTTTTTATCTTGACATTTTTTATTTTTTTTCGCTAAAAAATTAAACCATTTATCCCTACATTTTACAAACTATTCATCATCAATTTATTTTAAATTAACCTTCCTCTGAGTTTTCTAGTATCATAAAACGATAACCAATCATCATCATCATCACATCACATTCCACCCAAAAACAAACCGCATACAACTGATTCTTCCCTAAAATATACCCCCTTACACCATCGAAAAAAACAAACAAAAATAGAAATCACAATCACAAATTATGAACCAACCATAAACCTAAATCCCCTACGTTCTTGTAGCTTATAGAAAGCATGACACTGAAGATGTCAAGATGGCTGCCATACACACCCAAGAACAAAAGACTTAGTCCTAACCTTACTGTTAGTTTTTGCTAGGTATATACATGCAAGTATCCGCGCCCCNGTGTAAGCAATGAGTGTAAACTTGACTTAGCCATAGCAAATTAGGGTTGGTAAATCCTGTGCCAGCCACCGCGGTCATACAGGAGACCCAAATTAACATTATAACGGCGTAAAGAGTGGTCACATGCTATCCAAGTAACTAAGATTAAAAAGCAACTGAGCTGTCACAAGCCCAAGATGCCAATAAGGCCTCCTTATCAAAGAAGATCTTAGAACAACGATCAATTGAACTCCACGAAAGCCAGGGCCCAAACTGGGATTAGATACCCCACTATGCCTGGCCCTAAATCTTGATGCTTACACCTACTAAAGCATCCGCCCGAGAACTACGAGCACCAACGCTTAAAACTCTAAGGACTTGGCGGTGCCCCAAACCCACCTAGAGGAGCCTGTTCTGTAATCGATGATCCACGATATACCTGACCATTCCTTGCCAAAACAGCCTACATACCGCCGTCTCCAGCTCACCTACCCTGAAAGCTAAACAGTGAGCGCAACAGCCCCACCACGCTAATACGACAGGTCAAGGTATAGCCTATGGAATGGAAGCAATGGGCTACATTTTCTAAGTTAGAACATAACGGCATAGGGGTGTGAAATAACCCCTGGAAGGCGGATTTAGCAGTAAAGTGGGACAATCGAGCCCTCTTTAAGCCGGCTCTGGGGCACGTACATACCGCCCGTCACCCTCCTCATAGGCGCCCCCCCCCCCCCATAAATTAATAAGCTACCCAGCCAAAGATGAGGTAAGTCGTAACAAGGTAAGTGTACCGGAAGGTGCACTTAGGATACCAAGACGTAGCTTAATCAAAAGCATTCAGCTTACACCTGAAAAATGTCTGCTAACACCAGATCGTCTTGATGCCAACCTCTAGCCCAATCGACATGACCTGGAATAACAAAGCCACTTCACACACCCAACTAAAGCATTTACTAGTCCCAGTATAGGCGATAGAAAAGACACCATTGGAGCGATAGAGATCACGTACCGTAAGGGAAAGATGAAATATTAGTGAAACAAACTAAGCTAAAAACAGCAAAGATCAACCCTTGTACCTTTTGCATCATGGTCTAGCAAGAAAAACCAAGCAAAATGAATTTAAGTTTGCCATCCCGAAACCCAAGCGAGCTACTTACGAGCAGCTATTTTGAGCGAACCCGTCTCTGTGGCAAAAGAGTGGGATGACTTGTTAGTAGAGGTGAAAAGCCAATCGAGCTGGGTGATAGCTGGTTGCCTGTGAAACGAATCTTAGTTCACTCTTAATTCTTCTCCAAGGAAACACACAAACCCTAATGAAGCGAATTAAGGGCAATTTAAAGGAGGTACAGCTCCTTTAAAAAAGAATACAATCTCTACGAGCGGATAAATAAGGACTTACTAATCACACTGTGGGCCCTCAAGCAGCCATCAACAAAGAGTGCGTTAAAGCTCTATCCTACAAAAATACAAAAACAATATGACTCCCTCCCCATTAACAGGCTAACCTATATTCAAATAGGAGAATTAATGCTAGAATGAGTAACCTGGGTCCTCCCTCTACGACGCAAGCTTACATCGGCACATTATTAACAAATCACCAATATACGACTAATCAAACAAGCAGAGTATTAAGCACATTGTTAACCCGACAAAGGAGCGTCCATTAAGAAAGATTAAAACCTGTAAAAGGAACTCGGCAAACCCGTCAAGGCCCGACTGTTTACCAAAAACATAGCCTTCAGCAAACCACAGACAAGTATTGAAGGTGATGCCTGCCCGGTGACTCACGTTCAACGGCCGCGGTATCCTAACCGTGCAAAGGTAGCGCAATCAATTGTCCCATAAATCGAGACTAGTATGAATGGCTAAACGAGGTCTTAACTGTCTCTTACAGGCAATCGGTGAAATTGATCTCCCTGTTCAAAAGCAGGGATAAACACATAAGACGAGAAGACCCTGTGGAACTTTAAAACCAGCAACCACCTTATATCACCTACTCACCCATCGGGCTCACTGTTACATAAGACACTGGTCTGCGTTTTTCGGTTGGGGCGACCTTGGAGCAAAACAGAACCTCCAAAAATTAGACCACACCTCTAGACTGAGAGCAACCCCTCAACGTGCTAATAGCACCCAGACCCAATATAATTGATCAATGGACCAAGCTACCCCAGGGATAACAGCGCAATCTCCTCCGAGAGTCCGTATCGACGGGGAGGTTTACGACCTCGATGTTGGATCAGGACATCCTAGTGGTGCAGCCGCTACTAAGGGTTCGTTTGTTCAACGATTAATAGTCCTACGTGATCTGAGTTCAGACCGGAGTAATCCAGGTCGGTTTCTATCTATGATGAACTCTTCCCAGTACGAAAGGATAGGAAAAGTGAGGCCAATACTACAAGCAAGCCTTCGCCTTAAGTAATGAAAACAACTAAATTACAAAAGGCTATCACTCCACACCACGTCCAAGAAAAGGACTAGCTAGCGTGGCAGAGCTCGGAAAATGCAAAAGGCTTAAGTCCTTTAACTCAGAGGTTCAAATCCTCTCCCTAGCTTAACCCAACAACCCATGACCAACTACCCCCTACTAATTAACCTGACCATATCCCTTTCCTACGCCCTCCCAATCTTGATTGCAGTAGCCTTCCTAACACTAGTAGAGCGCAAAATCTTAAGTTACATACAAAATCGAAAAGGTCCTAACATTGTAGGCCCATACGGTCTCCTGCAACCCTTAGCAGACGGAGTGAAACTGTTCATCAAAGAGCCCATCCGACCTTCAACATCCTCCCCAATTCTGTTCCTTGCAACTCCAATATTAGCTCTCCTACTAGCAATTTCAATCTGAGCCCCCCTGCCCCTACCTTTTTCATTAGCAGACCTTAACCTAGGCCTGCTATTCTTACTAGCCATATCAAGTCTAGCGGTGTACTCTATTCTCTGATCTGGCTGAGCCTCCAACTCAAAATATGCACTAATTGGTGCACTACGAGCGGTAGCCCAAACAATCTCATACGAAGTAACCTTAGCCATCATCCTCCTGTCTGTTGTGCTCCTTAGCGGCAACTACACTCTAAGTACCCTTGCAGTCACTCAGGAACCCCTATATCTTATTTTCTCATGCTGGCCCCTCGCTATAATATGATACGTCTCCACACTTGCTGAGACCAATCGTGCTCCCTTTGATCTAACAGAAGGAGAATCCGAACTGGTCTCTGGATTTAACGTAGAATATGCAGCCGGCCCTTTCGCGCTATTCTTCTTAGCTGAATACGCTAATATCATACTTATAAATACTATCACCACAATCCTCTTCTTTAACCCAAGCCTGCTTAACCTCCCCCAAGAGCTATTCCCCGTAGTACTAGCCACAAAAGTCCTACTGCTATCGGCAGGGTTTCTATGAATTCGTGCCTCCTACCCACGATTCCGATACGACCAGCTAATGCACCTGCTATGAAAAAATTTCTTACCACTTACACTTGCTCTATGCCTCTGACACACCAGCATACCAATTTGCTATGCGGGTTTACCCCCTTATCTAAGACCACCGGAAATGTGCCTGAACACTAAGGGTCACTATGATAAAGTGAACATGGAGGTATACCAGCCCTCTCATTTCCTACAGCTTAGAAAAGCAGGAATCGAACCTACACTAGAGGGATCAAAACCCTCCATACTTCCCTTATATTACTTTCTAGTAGGGTCAGCTAAACAAGCTATCGGGCCCATACCCCGAAAATGATGGTTTGACTCCTTCCCCTGCTAATGAACCCCCAAGCAAAACTAATCTTCATAGTTAGCCTCCTCCTGGGGACTGCCATCACAATCTCGAGCAACCACTGGATCATAGCCTGAGCTGGCCTCGAGATCAACACGCTTGCCGTCCTGCCATTAATTTCAAAATCCCACCACCCGCGATCCATCGAAGCAGCCACTAAATACTTCCTAACCCAAGCAGCCGCCTCCGCCCTAGTCTTATTCTCCAGCATAACCAATGCATGACATACCGGACAGTGGGACATTACTCAGCTAACCCACTCTACATCCAGCCTGATCCTAACTTCAGCAATCGCAATGAAATTAGGCCTAGTCCCATTCCACTTCTGATTCCCAGAAGTACTTCAAGGTTCCCCTCTCTCCACCGGGCTCCTACTATCCACTATCATAAAACTACCCCCAATCACTCTTCTATACATAACTTCTCCGTCACTAAACCCCACACTCCTGACTACCCTGGCTGTCCTCTCAGCAGCCGTCGGAGGGTGAATAGGCCTCAACCAAACACAAATTCGAAAAATCCTAGCTTTCTCCTCCATTTCACATCTTGGCTGAATGGCAATTATCATCATCTATAACCCTAAGCTTACCCTCCTCAACTTCTACCTGTACACAATAATAACTGCAACTGTCTTCCTCACCTTAAACTCAATTAAAGTAATAAAACTGTCCACCCTGATAACCATATGGACTAAAGTCCCATCACTAAACTCAATGTTACTCTTAACCTTACTCTCCCTCGCAGGACTTCCCCCCTTAACAGGATTTCTGCCTAAGTGACTCATCATCCAAGAACTAACTAAACAAGAAATAATCCCTGCAGCCACACTCATATCCCTTCTCTCACTGCTAAGCCTATTCTTCTACCTCCGCCTTGCATATTGCACAACAATCACACTCCCACCGCACACCACGAACCACATAAAACAATGACGCACCAGCAAATCAACCAACATTATGATTGCTGTCCTAACCACAATATCCCTTATTCTTCTCCCCATCTCCCCCATAATCCTCTCCATCATTTAAGGAACTTAGGATTAATTTAAACCGAAGGCCTTCAAAGCCTTAAACAAGAGTTAGACCCTCTTAGTTTCTGCTAAAGTCCGCAGGCTATTACCCTGCATCCCCTGAATGCAACCCAGGTACTTTAATTAAGCTAGGACCTTACAACACACTAGGCAGATGGGCTTCGATCCCATGACTCTATAGTTAACAGCTACATGCCCTAACCAACAGGCCTCTGCCTAAGACTCCGGTACACGATCAATGTACATCAATGAGCTTGCAACTCACTATGAACTTCACCACAGAGCCGATAAGAAGAGGAATTGAACCTCTGTAAAAAGGACTACAGCCTAACGCTTACACACTCAGCCATCTTACCTATGACATTCACCAACCGATGACTATTCTCAACCAACCACAAAGATATCGGGACCCTATACCTAATTTTCGGCGCATGAGCCGGGATAGTGGGTACCGCCCTAAGCCTCCTCATCCGAGCAGAACTAGGCCAACCCGGAGCCCTCCTAGGAGACGACCAAGTATACAACGTAGTCGTCACAGCCCATGCCTTTGTAATGATTTTCTTCATAGTCATGCCTATTATAATCGGAGGATTCGGAAACTGACTAGTTCCCCTAATAATCGGAGCCCCAGACATAGCATTCCCACGAATAAACAACATAAGCTTCTGACTACTTCCCCCATCATTCCTTCTCCTGCTAGCCTCTTCCACTGTCGAAGCAGGAGTCGGTACAGGCTGAACAGTGTATCCGCCACTAGCTGGCAATCTCGCCCACGCCGGAGCCTCAGTTGACCTCGCAATTTTCTCCCTACACCTGGCCGGTATCTCTTCAATTCTAGGAGCAATCAACTTCATCACAACAGCCCTCAACATAAAACCCCCAGCCCTATCACAATACCAAACTCCCCTATTCGTATGATCCGTATTAATTACTGCAGTACTCCTACTCCTCTCCCTTCCTGTACTTGCCGCAGGAATCACAATGCTTCTAACAGACCGCAACCTCAATACTACATTCTTCGACCCAGCAGGAGGAGGCGACCCAGTCCTATACCAACATCTCTTTTGATTCTTCGGCCACCCAGAAGTCTATATTCTAATCCTACCAGGATTTGGGATCATCTCTCATGTCGTAACCTACTACTCAGGAAAAAAAGAACCATTCGGCTACATAGGAATAGTATGAGCCATGCTATCCATCGGATTCCTAGGATTCATCGTTTGAGCCCACCACATATTCACAGTTGGAATAGACGTTGACACCCGAGCATACTTTACATCCGCCACTATAATCATTGCCATCCCAACCGGCATTAAAGTATTTAGCTGACTAGCCACACTCCACGGAGGTGTAATCAAATGAGATCCACCAATACTATGAGCCCTAGGATTTATCTTCCTATTCACCATCGGAGGCTTAACTGGAATTGTCCTAGCAAACTCCTCACTAGACATCGCACTACATGACACCTACTACGTAGTAGCCCACTTCCACTATGTCCTATCAATAGGAGCAGTATTCGCAATCCTAGCCGGATTTACACACTGATTCCCCCTATTCACTGGATACACCCTCCACTCAACATGAGCCAAAGCTCACTTCGGCGTAATATTCGTAGGAGTCAACCTAACCTTCTTCCCCCAACACTTCCTAGGCTTAGCCGGTATACCACGCCGATACTCAGACTACCCCGACGCCTACACCCTATGAAACACCATTTCCTCAGTAGGATCACTCATCTCCCTAACAGCCGTAATCATACTAGTCTTCATCATCTGAGAAGCCTTCGCATCAAAACGTAAAGTCCTACAACCAGAACTAACAAGCACCAACGTCGAATGAATCCACGGCTGCCCACCCCCATTCCACACCTTCGAAGAACCCGCCTTCGTCCAAGTCCAAGAAAGGAAGGAGTCGAACCCCCATATGTTGGTTTCAAGCCAACCGCATGAACCACTTATGCTTCTTTCTCATAGAGACGTTAGTAAAATAATTACATAGCCTTGTCAAGACTAAATTGCAGGTGAAACCCCTGCACATCTCTTCACCCAAGCATGGCTAACCACTCACAACTCAACTTTCAAGACGCCTCCTCTCCCATCATAGAAGAACTAATAGGATTCCACGACCACGCTATAATAATCGCACTAGCAATCTGCAGCCTAGTACTCTACCTTCTAACCCACATAATGACAGGAAAACTCTCATCTAACACAGTAGACGCACAGGCAATTGAACTTGTCTGAACAATTCTCCCAGCCATAGTTCTAATCACACTCGCTTTACCATCCCTACGAATTCTATACATGATAGACGAAATCAATGAACCTGATTTAACCCTAAAAGCCATCGGCCACCAATGATACTGAACATACGAATACACTGACCTTAAAGACCTTACATTTGACTCTTACATAATCCCAACATCAGACCTACCCTTAGGACACTTCCGACTACTAGAAGTCGACCACCGTGTTGTAGTTCCAATAAGCTCTACGATCCGAGTAATCGTCACCGCCGACGATGTGCTTCACTCATGAGCAGTCCCAAGCCTAGGGGTAAAAACCGATGCAATCCCAGGGCGCTTAAACCAAACTTCCTTCCTTGCTTCACGACCTGGAGTTTTCTACGGGCAATGCTCAGAAATCTGCGGAGCTAACCACAGCTTCATGCCAATCGTAGTAGAATCAACTCCCCTCGCCAACTTCGAAAGCTGGTCCTCTCTAGCAGCCTCTTMATCATTAAGAAGCTATGAACCAGCATTAGCCTTTTAAGCTAAAGAAAGAGGACTACTCTCCTCCTTAATGATATGCCTCAACTAAACCCTGCACCTTGATTTTTTATCATGATCATTTCATGACTGACCTTCTCCGTCATCATTCAACCTAAACTCCTCTCATTCGTATCAACAAACCCCCTATCCAGCAAACCACCTATTGCCCCAAGCACCACCCCCTGAACCTGACCATGAACCTAAGCTTCTTCGACCAATTCTCAAGCCCATCCTTCCTAGGAATCCCACTCATCCTCATCTCAATAACATTCCCAGCCCTCTTAATCCCCTCGCTAGACAACCGATGAATCACCAACCGGCTCTCAACTCTTCAACTATGATTCGTCAATCTAGTTACTAAACAACTAATAATACCCTTAGATAAAAAAGGACATAAATGAGCCCTAATCCTAACATCCTTAATAATCTTCCTACTACTAATCAACCTCCTAGGCTTACTGCCATACACATTCACCCCAACTACTCAGCTATCTATAAACTTAGCTTTAGCCTTCCCCCTGTGACTTGCTACCCTACTAACAGGCCTGCGAAACCAACCTTCTATCTCACTAGGGCATCTCCTCCCAGAAGGAACCCCAACCCCACTAATCCCTGCCTTAATCCTAATCGAAACAACAAGCCTACTAATCCGACCCCTAGCCCTAGGCGTACGCCTAACAGCCAACCTCACAGCAGGACACCTACTCATCCAACTCATCTCCACAGCCACAACAGCTCTATTCCCTACAATACCAGCAGTCTCACTTCTGACCCTGCTAGTATTATTCTTACTGACTATCCTAGAAGTAGCAGTAGCAATAATCCAAGCCTACGTCTTCGTACTCCTACTAAGCCTCTACCTACAAGAGAACATCTAACAACCACAATGGCACACCAAGCACATTCTTATCACATAGTAGACCCCAGCCCATGACCTATTCTAGGAGCCGCCGCCGCCCTCCTGACCACCTCAGGACTCACAATGTGATTCCACTGAAACTCACCCCAACTCCTTATCCTGGGCTTAATCTCCACTTCCCTAGTCATGTTCCAATGATGACGTGACATTGTCCGAGAAAGCACATTCCAAGGACACCATACCCCCACCGTACAAAAAGGCCTACGATACGGCATAGTCTTATTCATCACATCTGAGGCATTCTTCTTTCTCGGCTTTTTCTGAGCATTCTTCCACTCGAGCCTAGCCCCCACCCCAGAACTAGGAGGGCAATGACCGCCCGTCGGAATCAAACCCCTAAACCCCATAGACGTACCACTACTAAACACTGCCATCCTCCTAGCTTCCGGAGTTACCGTAACATGAGCCCACCATAGCATCACAGAAGCCAACCGAAAACAAGCAATCCAAGCACTCACCCTAACCGTTCTCCTAGGCTTCTACTTCACTGCACTACAAGCCATAGAATACTACGAAGCGCCATTCTCCATTGCAGACGGAGTCTACGGCTCTACATTCTTCGTCGCCACCGGATTCCATGGCCTACATGTAATCATCGGTTCCACATTCCTACTAGTATGCCTACTACGCCTAATCAAGTACCACTTCACATCAGGACACCACTTTGGATTCGAAGCAGCTGCCTGATACTGACATTTCGTAGACGTCGTATGGCTATTCCTCTACATCTCTATCTACTGATGAGGATCTTACTCTTCTAGTATATTCATTACAATCGACTTCCAATCCTTAAAATCTGGTTTAAGCCCAGAGAAGAGTAATGAACATAATCCTGTTTATACTAACCCTATCACTTACCCTGAGCATCCTACTAACCGCACTAAACTTTTGACTAGCACAAATAAACCCAGACTCAGAAAAACTATCCCCCTACGAATGTGGGTTCGACCCCCTAGGATCTGCTCGACTTCCATTTTCAATCCGATTCTTCCTGGTGGCCATCCTATTCCTCCTATTCGACCTAGAAATTGCCCTACTCCTCCCACTCCCATGAGCCATTCAACTAGAATCCCCCACCACCACTCTAATCTGAACCTCCTTCCTCCTCCTTCTACTAACACTAGGGCTGATCTACGAATGAATCCAAGGGGGACTAGAATGGGCAGAATAGTAGAAAGTTAGTCTAACCAAGACGGTTGATTTCGACTCAACAAATTATAGCTCACACCCTATAACTTTCTTTATGTCTTACCTCCACCTTAGTTTTTACTCAGCCTTCACTCTAAGCAGCCTAGGCCTAGCTTTCCACCGTACCCATTTAATCTCAGCCCTACTATGTCTAGAAAGCATGATACTATCCATGTATGTAGCACTCGCCATATGGCCCATCCAAATACAATCACCATCCTCTACCATCCTACCAATTATCATACTAACTTTCTCCGCCTGCGAAGCCGGCACAGGCCTGGCCCTACTAGTAGCCTCCACCCGAACCCACGGCTCAGACCACCTACACAACTTCAACCTCCTACAATGCTAAAAATCATCATCCCAACCGCAACACTCCTACCCCTAGCCTTTATGTCTCCACTCAAACACCTATGAACTAACATCACATTACACAGCTTACTTATTGCCACTATCAGCCTACAATGACTAGCGCCTACATATTACCCAAACAAAGGCTTAACCCCCTGAACCTCAATCGACCAAATCTCTTCCCCCCTCTTAGTCCTCTCATGCTGACTCCTGCCCCTCATGATTATAGCAAGCCAAAACCACCTAGAGCAAGAACCCACCATCCGTAAACGAATCTTCACTACAACAGTAATCCTAGCTCAACTGTTCATTCTCTTAGCCTTCTCAGCCTCAGAACTAATACTTTTCTACATCGCATTCGAAGCAACCCTCATCCCTACCCTTATCCTCATCACACGATGAGGAAACCAACCAGAACGACTAAACGCTGGCATTTACTTACTATTCTATACGCTAGCCAGCTCACTCCCCCTACTAATCGCCATCCTTCACCTACAAAATCAAATCGGTACACTCTACCTTCCCATACTAAAACTATCACACCCAACATTAAACTCCTCCTGATCCGGACTAATTGCAAGCCTCGCACTCCTCCTAGCCTTCATGGTCAAAGCCCCCCTATACGGCCTACACCTATGACTTCCCAAAGCCCACGTAGAAGCCCCCATTGCCGGCTCCATGTTACTAGCCGCCCTGCTATTAAAACTAGGAGGCTACGGCATTATACGAATCACAATCCTGGTAAACCCAACATCAAACAACCTACACTACCCATTCATCACCTTAGCCCTATGAGGAGCACTAATAACTAGCGCAATCTGCTTACGACAAATCGACCTAAAATCACTAATTGCCTACTCTTCTGTCAGCCACATAGGACTAGTCGTAGCTGCAACCATAATCCAAACCCAATGAGCATTTTCAGGAGCAATAATTCTAATAATCTCGCATGGTCTAACCTCCTCAATACTATTCTGCCTAGCCAACACCAACTACGAACGAACCCACAGCCGAATTCTCCTACTTACACGAGGACTCCAACCCTTACTACCCCTTATAGCAACCTGATGACTTATAGCAAACCTAACAAATATGGCCCTTCCCCCAACAACTAACCTTATAGCAGAACTAACCATCGTCATCGCACTATTCAACTGATCCGCCTTCACAATCCTTCTAACAGGAGCAGCAATCCTTCTTACCGCCTCATACACCCTATACATACTAGCAACAACACAACGAGGCACACTCCCATCCCACATCACCTCCATCCAAAACTCCTCCACCCGAGAACACCTTCTCATAGCCCTTCACATGATCCCGATACTACTCCTAATTCTAAAACCCGAACTAATCTCCGGTACTCCTATATGCAAGTATAGTTTCAATCAAAACATTAGACTGTGATCCTAAAGATAGAAGTTAAACTCTTCTTACCTGCCGAGGGGAGGTCAAACCAACGAGAACTGCTAATTCTTGAATCTGAGCATAAAACCTCAGTCCCCTTACTTTCAAAGGATAACAGTAATCCAATGGTCTTAGGAGCCACTCATCTTGGTGCAAATCCAAGTGAAAGTAATGGACCTATCCCTAATCCTAACCACATCCATACTCCTTACCCTAGCAACCCTCTCTACCCCCATTCTACTTCCACTACTCTCCCCTAAATTCAAAAACACCCCCAACTCCATCACAAACACAGTCAAAGCCTCATTCCTAATCAGCCTAATCCCCATAACAATCCACATCTACTCAGGGACAGAAGGCCTGATCTCCTTATGAGAATGAAAGTTCATTATAAACTTCAAAATCCCCATTAGCCTCAAAATAGACTTCTACTCCCTCACTTTCTTCCCAATCGCACTATTCGTCTCATGATCAATTCTACAATTCGCAACATGATACATAGCCTCAGACCCCTACATCACAAAATTCTTCACCTACCTACTATTCTTCCTAATAGCAATACTCATCCTAATCATTGCCAACAACCTATTCGTTCTATTCATCGGCTGAGAAGGAGTCGGAATCATATCTTTCCTACTAATTAGCTGATGACACGGACGAGCAGAAGCTAACACCGCCGCCCTACAAGCCGTATTATACAACCGAGTCGGTGATATCGGCCTCATCCTCTGCATAGCATGACTAGCGTCTGCTATAAACACCTGAGAAATTCAACAACTACCATCCCCCTCTCAAACCCCAACACTCCCCCTCCTAGGCCTAATTCTAGCCGCAACCGGAAAATCCGCCCAATTCGGCCTACACCCTTGACTCCCAGCCGCCATAGAAGGACCCACTCCCGTGTCCGCCCTACTCCACTCCAGCACAATAGTAGTGGCTGGAATCTTCCTACTAATCCGAACTCACCCCCTATTTAGCAACAACCAAACTGCCCTAACCCTTTGCCTCTGCCTAGGAGCCCTATCCACCCTATTTGCAGCCACATGCGCCCTCACCCAAAACGATATCAAAAAAATCATTGCCTTCTCCACCTCAAGCCAGTTAGGCCTAATAATAGTTACAATTGGACTAAACCTCCCCGAACTTGCCTTCCTCCATATTTCAACTCACGCATTCTTCAAAGCCATACTCTTCCTATGCTCAGGATCCATCATCCACAACCTAAACGGCGAACAAGACATCCGAAAAATAGGAGGGCTCCAAAAAATAATACCCACTACCACCTCATGCCTGACCATCGGAAACCTAGCCCTAATAGGAACACCCTTCCTGGCAGGATTCTACTCAAAAGACCAAATCATCGAAAGCCTAAACACCTCTTATTTAAACACCTGAGCCCTACTACTAACCCTACTAGCCACATCCTTCACCGCAGTGTACACAATCCGCATAACCGTACTCGTACAAACCGGCTTCGTCCGAATTTCCCCTTTAACCCCAATAAACGAAAACAACCCCGCAGTAACCTCACCCATCACCCGGCTTGCACTAGGAAGTATCATAGCAGGCTTCCTCATTACTTCATTCATCATCCCAACAAAAACACCCACAATAACCATGCCCCTATCCATTAAAATAACTGCTCTAGTAGTAACCACCCTAGGAATTGCCCTAGCCCTAGAAATCTCAAAAATAGCCCAAACCCTACTCCCCACAAAACAAACCACCTTCTCAAACTTCTCTACCTCCCTAGGATATTTCAACCCCCTAATCCACCGTCTAAGCATCTCTAGCCTCCTCAACGGAGGACAAAACATCGCCTCTCACCTAATTGACTTATCCTGATATAAAATCCTAGGACCAGAAGGACTAGCCAACCTACAACTAGCAGCAACCAAAACCGCCACCTCCCTCCACTCAGGCCTAATCAAAGCCTACCTAGGAACATTCGCTCTTTCCATCATCATCATCCTCATATCCTCATACAGAAACCTAATGGCCCTCAATCTTCGTAAAAATCACCAAATCCTAAAAATCATCAACAACGCCCTAATTGACCTACCCACACCACCAAACATCTCAGCATGATGAAACTTCGGGTCTCTCCTGGGCATTTGCCTAATTACTCAAATTGTTACCGGTCTTCTGCTAGCCACACACTACACAGCAGACACCAACCTAGCTTTCTCCTCTGTTGCTCACATATGCCGTGACGTACAATTCGGCTGACTAATCCGCAACCTCCACGCAAATGGAGCCTCCTTCTTCTTCATCTGCATCTACCTACACATCGGCCGAGGAATCTACTACGGCTCATACCTAAACAAAGAAACCTGAAACATCGGAGTAATCCTCCTCCTAACCCTCATAGCAACTGCCTTCGTAGGCTACGTACTACCATGAGGACAAATATCATTCTGAGGAGCTACAGTAATTACAAACCTATTCTCAGCAATCCCCTACATTGGACAAACACTAGTAGAATGAGCCTGAGGAGGATTCTCTGTCGACAACCCAACACTCACCCGATTTTTCGCCCTCCACTTCCTCCTCCCCTTTGTAATCGTAGGCCTCACACTAGTCCACCTCACCTTCCTCCACGAAACAGGATCCAACAACCCAACAGGAGTGCCCTCAGACTGTGACAAAATCCCATTCCACCCATACTACACCGTAAAAGACATCCTAGGCTTTGCATTAATAATCTCCCTGCTCGTCTCCTTAGCCCTATTCTCCCCTAACCTACTAGGAGACCCAGAAAACTTCACACCAGCTAACCCCCTAGTAACACCTCCTCACATCAAACCCGAATGATACTTTCTATTCGCCTACGCCATCCTACGATCTATCCCTAACAAACTCGGAGGTGTCCTAGCCCTAGCTGCTTCAATCCTCGTACTATTCCTAATACCTCTACTCCACACATCAAAACTACGATCAATAACCTTCCGCCCTATCTCCCAAATCCTATTCTGAGCCCTAGTTGCAAACGTCCTCATTTTAACATGAGTAGGAAGCCAACCAGTAGAACACCCGTTCATTATCATCGGCCAACTAGCCTCATTCTCCTACTTCACCATTATTCTAGTCCTATTCCCCATCGCGGCCGCGCTAGAAAATAAACTACTAAAACTTTAATCAACTCTAATAGTTTATAAAAACATTGGTCTTGTAAGCCAAAGATTGAAGACTAGACCCCTTCTTAGAGTTACAAACCCCATCACACCATCAGGAAGAAAGGACTTAAACCTTCATCACCAACTCCCAAAGCTGGCATTTTAACCTAAACTACTCCCTGACCCCACCCCTAAACAGCCCGAATTGCCCCCCGAGACAGCCCCCGCACAAGCTCCAATACCACAAACAAAGTTAGTAACAGCCCTCATCCCCCAATCAAAAGCAACCCCACCCCCTCTGAATAAAGAACTGCTACCCCACTAAAATCCAACCGAATAGACAACAACCCCCCATTATTAACCGTACCATCTCCCCCTAATAACCCCAACGCACCNCCCACAACAAGACCTACCAACACAACAAACCCCATTCCAAACCCATAACCAACAACCCCCCAACTCACCCAAGACTCCGGATACGGATCCGCCGCTAATGAAACAGAGTAAACAAACACCACCAATATCCCTCCCAAATAAACCATCACCAGAACCAAAGACACAAAAGAAACCCCTAAACTCACTAACCAACCACACCCTGCAACAGCCGCAATCACCAACCCTAGAACCCCATAATAAGGGGATGGATTAGACGCAACTGCCAAACCTCCCAAAGCAAAACACACCCCCAAAAATAAAACAAATTCTATCATAAGTTCCTACTCGGCCTCTCTCCGAGATCTATGGCCTGAAAAACCATCGTTAAAAAAATTTAACTACAAGAAC